TATCAATGTAGCAACTGAAATCTTTTTTGCATAAACAAACAACAAAAAAGAAAAACTAATCTGAGTCTGAGTTGTAAAGAAAAAAAGTATGCGGATAAATGGAAGGATGAGAGAAAGAGAGAAAAAAAAAAAAATAAATAAATAAATGATATATGATTCCAATATGTAAGGTCTATGATTCATCTCATAACGAGGAATGTAATAAAGCATTAATACTGATTGGTCTATAATTATACAAATCTGTTCATAGAAAAAGAATCAAGAGCCCCGAGCCAATAAATACTGAGAGGATTGACTCAAGAACAAATCAAATTTCGTTAGGGGCTCCGTTGTAGAAGTCAGACTTAACCATTAATCGAGAAGCGATGGGAACGATAGAACCTGTGAATACATAAGATTCTATTGAAAACGAATCTTAATGATTCATTGGGTAGGATGGCGGAACGAACCAGAAACCAATTCATTTATTCTGAAAGGTCATGTCATAGACTAATCCTACAACGGAATATTGAAAGAGTAAATATCCGCCCGCGAAAATTTTGATTTTATTGGATTTCTAAATTTTAGACGATCCGATACGATAATAAAAAGCAAAACAAAATAAAGATTCGTTATAACCTTATAACAAAATTACTTTATCTATACTATTATCTCTAAATGTATCTCTAATTCAAAATTCTCTATAAATCGAATCCATGTTTAGTTATATATCAAAACAAGATATACAAATTTCGAATAGATTAGATGAAATTTCAAAAAATCTCATGAGTCAATATATTTTTTCAGTATATTATTCATTAAATACATAGATATAAATACATAGATATTTTTTTTTAATCGTTTCAGTCGCGAGGAGCTGGATGAGAAGAAACTCTCATGTCCAGTTCTGTAGTAGAGATGGAATTAATAAACAACCATCAACTATAACCCCAAAAGAACCAGATTCCGTAAACATCATAGAGGAAGAATGAAAGGAATATCTTATCGAGGTAATCGTATTTGCTTCGGTAGATATGCTCTTCAAGCGCTTGAACCCGCTTGGATCACATCTCGACAAATTGAAGCCGGTCGACGAGTAATGACACGAAATACCCGCCGCGGTGGGAAAATATGGGTACGTATATTTCCAGACAAACCAGTTACAATAAGACCTACAGAAACCCGTATGGGTTCGGGGAAAGGATCTCCCGAATATTGGGTAGCTGTCGTTAAACCCGGTAGAATACTTTATGAAATGAGCGGAGTAGCAGAAAATATAGCCAGAAGGGCTATTTCAATAGCGGCATCAAAAATGCCTATACGAACTCAATTCATTATTTCGGTATAGGAACGTAGAACCAAAAGAAAAGGTTTTTTGGATGAAAAAAAAAAAACAATTGCAGGTTTCCTTTTTTGTTTTGAACAAACAACATTTCTTTTTTTTTTTACTTCGCCCTTTGTGTTAATTGAAAAAACAGATAAAAAAATGATTCAACCCCAAAGCCATTTGAATGTAGCGGATAACAGCGGAGCCCGAGAATTAATGTGTATTCGAATCATAGGAGCTAGTAATCGACGATATGCTCATATTGGTGACGTTATTGTTGCTGTAATCAAGGAAGCAGTACCAAATACACCTCTAGAACGATCAGAAGTGATCAGAGCTGTAATTGTACGTACTTGTAAAGAACTCAAACGTGAGAACGGTATGATCATACGATATGATGACAATGCTGCGGTTGTTATTGATCAAGAAGGAAATCCAAAAGGAACTCGAATTTTTGGCGCGATCGCCCGGGAATTAAGACAGTTAAATTTCACTAAAATAGTTTCATTAGCACCCGAAGTATTATAAGAAGAGACCATAACATAATTAATAGAATTAATTATAACATAATTAATAGAATTAATTATAACATAATTAATATAATTAATATAGTTATAGTATTTAACTGAAATTGATTAAGATTATTTAGTAAATTGAGATTTATTATTAGTAGTAGATTGGTTGTGTCTCACGTATATGCCTTTAAGAATTCATAATTACAAAATAAAGAAAAACAGAAAAAGAGCATGTTGATTATATCAAAATTCGAGTACAACAATAATCTGAGTTTATCATGAATAAAGACACTATTGCTGACATAATAACCTCTATACGAAATGCTGACATGAATAAAAAAAGAACAGTTCGAATACCATCTACTAACATTACTGAAAACATTGTTAAAATTCTTTTACGCGAAGGTTTTATTGAAAACATGCGGAAACATCAGGAAAACAACAAAGATTTTTTGGTTTTAACCCTACGACATAGAAGGAATAGGAAAGGACCATATCCATATAAAGCTGTTTTAAATTTAAAACGGATCAGTCGACCCGGTCTACGAATATATTCTAACTATCAACGAATTCCTAGAATTTTAGGCGGAATGGGGATTGTAATTCTTTCTACTTCTCGGGGTATAATGACAGACAAAGAGGCTCGATTAGAAGGAATCGGTGGAGAACTGTTGTGTTA